TCTACATAATTCTTCCGAATTTCGAATAGTACTCAAAATCCTATGTTTTCGATTATCTAATAAATCATTTAATGAAAGTAGATTATCTTACCATTAATTTCACAACTTCCATGATCTCTTCCCGAACCAAACATGAATCTTTCGATTCATTTGGCTCTCACGCTCAATTTTTTATTTTATGGACATTCCCGTATCTTTTTTTAATATAATGAGCCTATCCTCTCTATTTCTGTTTGTATTCAAACATATCAAAACCGATACAAGAACAGAATATTAGGAGGACTCTTCCGACCAGACAAAAAATCTATAATTGTCAGCAAAGTTGTTTCTTTATTTGTTCTTTATTTCATTGAAAATAGATATTTCTATATTATAGAAATATAGAAAATTTCAATTTTATTTTGATTTCCTTTTTTATTCAAATCCAAAAATTCCCCCTTTTTATACATAACATAGGTTGCCGATTCGGCATTGGATAATATAATAAAGGGCAAGGCGCCCTTTATTTATTCTAGTAAATGGTTCAAATCATTTTATCGATATGAGTGTTCTATATCGAAAAAATTATCAACTATTCTTTTTTAAACCATTTCGTTATTAACGTAGTGGTAGAAAGAGTACCATGTTGTGCCCGGACTTCAAACAGTTTAGCTTTAACCATGTTAATGGTCTCACATTATTGGTTGGTTGATAGAGAATCAAAGTTAACTTACCAATGAATAACGAAATGCTATGGTTCTTACATATGATTTATGAATTTACTCAGAAGGAATTCGTCGAGATTATGCACTTTTTTCCTATTTATCCTATAAAAATATAGAATAACATAAATAAAGTGCAGTCGGTTAGATCCAACCTATTCGTGAAATATACAACTCGCACACACTCCCTTTCCAAAAAAAATCAATACACCAAGCACTACACTTAGATTTATTGGATTTGTTGCTAAAATATCGGTATTAAACCCGAAACTCCCGGCGGATGGCCAGTGGCCTAAGGAAACGAAAGAATCGGTTACATTGTTCATATGCTCTCCTCTTATAGATAGGACTAAGAATAGATAGGACTAAGAAAGAACAGAGTTCTTTTTGTATCACTTGACTCACCCTTTTTTTTATCGATTTCTTTTTCTTAATTTCCCGTTTTTTTTTAATGTTAATGGGAGTAGATTAAATCTATTTATTGAATTTGAGATTGAGAATTACAAAATTTCTTATTCTTTTTGAAGTATCCGATAAGATACTTATTAAGTTAGGTCCTGGGTCTCGTATCAATTGAAAAATATCTCCTTTGTTCAAACACTTCCTAAAAGAAAAATAAAAATTCCATCGTACTAAACTAAGGGCGGGAAGGAAGAAAACGAGTGAATCCACAAATTCCTCATCCTCAAATCACTCCTTCCCGGGGTATTGTAGCAACAAATACATAATTGTAGGAATAAAGTATTGATATAATTCACAGAAGCAAATGGCAACGAGTTAATAAAATAAGAAAAAAGTAGGTAACGTACTTTTTTACATTTTCATTCTAGGATTAAATTAAACAAAAGGATTCGCAAATAAAAGCGCTAATGCCACGACCAGTCCATAAATTGTTAAAGCTTCCATAAAAGCTAGACTAAGTAATAAAGTACCTCGTATTTTTCCTTCTGCTTCTGGTTGTCTCGCAATACCTTCTACGGCTTGGCCTGCAGCAGTACCTTGACCAACTCCAGGTCCAATAGAAGCAAGCCCTACGGCCAATCCAGCAGCAATAACGGAAGCGGCAGAAATCAGTGGATTCATGATGATAGGTTCCTCGCACCAAAAAAAAATGGTTAATGATACAATCAACCAATGAATTATTACTTATTTGATCACAAAAATCTATTGAGTCGAAGTAACTAAAACTTCGAATAAAATAAAAAAAATAATGAAATTAATATAGAAATATAGATAGAGATAACCCCTATATAACTAGTATATATCTAATGTCACATATACATTTGTTTCTTTCATAACGTAAACCGCCTGCATTTTCTTTTTATATTGAATCGGATTCTAGAAGAATTCTTCGAAAAATATACAGGGACTGTGACTGGCCTTATAAACATTCCATATATCTAGTGGTGACCCCCACTAACTCATCCGCCATTTCGTAATATCGTCTATCTTTCCTCCTACAACTCTAGTCGTAATATATATATGTATTTATATCTATTATGTTCCTCAACTAAGAACCAATCTTGAACTATGCATTGCCTCAATTGGGATAAGCTTAAAAATAAAGAATATTTCGAAAACTAATCAATGATGACCCTCCATGGATTCCCCTATATAAGCCGCGGCTAAAGTTGCAAAAATAAGAGCTTGAATACCGCTTGTAAATAATCCAAGAAACATGACAGGTATAGGAACTACTAAAGGTACTAAAGAAACAAGAACAACAACTACTAATTCATCAGCTAATATATTCCCGAAAAGTCGAAAACTAAGAGATAAAGGTTTTGTGAAATCTTCTAGGATGTTAATTGGTAAAAGTATTGGAGTTGGTTGAATGTATTTTCCGAAATAACCCAATCCTTTTTTGGTAAGACCCGCATAAAAATATGCTACTGACGTGAGTAAAGCTAAAGCAACAGTAGTATTTATATCATTTGTGGGGGCGGCTAGCTCCCCATGAGGTAACTGTATGATTTTCCAAGGTAAAAGGGCACCTGACCAATTCGAAACAAAAATAAATAGGAACATAGTTCCAATAAAGGGAACCCAAGGGCCGTATTCTTCTCCAATCTGAGTTTTGCTCAAGTCTCGAATAAATTCAAGGACATATTCGAAGAAATTCTGACCGTCGGTCGGAATGGTTTGTGGATTCCGAACGGATATGATGACTGAACCTAATAAGATAGCAATTACGACCCAAGAAGTGATAAGTACTTGGGCATGAATTTGTAAACCTCCTATTTGCCAATATAAATGTTGGCCTACTTCTACACCTGATATATCGTATAACCCTTTGAGTGTTTTAATGGAACATGGTATAACATTCATATTGTCCTCTGACAGAAATCGAACTGAAAAAAAGAATTATTTTGATTCAACCATCTCTTTCTCGACTCATCTACTTTCATCATTAATCATATAGTTAGGATACCAAGAAATCACATAACATAATATCAATATCCCATTTTATCTCTTTTTAAAAATAAAAGACAAGAATAGTAACCGATCCAATAAATCAAAATAATTAACTAATCTTATTATTATTATTCTTAATCATAACATAATCAACGACTTCTTATATAGCTAGAACGGCCCTCACAAATTGCGGATACCAATTTGTTAAGAATCAATCGGATTGAAGCTATAGCGTCATCGTTGGCTGGAATCGAAATATCTGCGAGATCTGGGTCACAATTTGTATCGATTAAACAAATCGTCGGAATTCCCAAAATGACACATTCTCGAAGAGCTGTATATTCTTCTCGCTGATCAACGATTATTACAATATCGGGCAATTCAGTCATATATTTGATCCCGCCCAGATATGTTTGCAAAGTAGATAATTTTCTCTTCAACATTGCTGCGTCTCTTTTAGAGAGACGGTTGAGTTTCCCCATCTTTTGTTCTGCTCTTAAGTCTCTGAACTTATGAAGTCTCGTTTCCGTAGTGGACCAATTCGTTAACATACCGCCGAGCCATTTTCTATTAACATAATGACATCGAGCCCTTATTGCAGCTGATGCTACTAAATCCGCTGCTTTATTTTTGGTACCAACAATTAAGAAGTTTTTTCCTCGACTTGCTGCATCAAAAACTAAATCGCAGGCTTCCGATAAAAAACGAGCAGTTCTAGTGAGATTTATAATATGAATACCTTTACGCTTTGCAGAGATGTAAGGGGCCATTCTAGGATTCCATTTCTTAGTACCATGACCAAAATGAACTCCTGCTTCCATCATCTCTTCCAAACGGATGTTCCAATATCTTCTTGTCATCTTTCCCACGCTTTCTTTTTTTTTTTTTTTACAAATAAATAATTGTTCCTACGGAACCTTCTGCCGGGATTGACCGTTGATACACAGCCCAAACCTTTCATTTTTTTTATTACTTAACTTAATTTCTTCATTTTTTTTAGTACCCAATCAATAACTAGTAAAGTAAAAAGAAAAATATCTCCTTAAGAATTATGAATTCGCTTAAATGATTTTTCTGGTGTGTCATAGAAATTGCTTGGGGCGCAAGAACAAAAAAATTCTCTATGGTGTAACAAAATATCTCTCATTTCCAACTCGAATAGATTTTTCTTTTTGATTTCAAAATGAATGTCTTGCCTTGAACGGTGCACTAATTTTTTGAATCCAGTACCGACAGGGATAATCCCCCCCAAAACAACATTTTCTTTCAGACCCTTCAACCAATCAATACGACCCCGTAGAGCAGCTTTTGCCAAAACTCTAGCAGTTTCTTGAAAACTTGCTTCGGATATGAAACTTTTAGTATTCAGAGATGCCCTCGTTATTCCCAATAAAATTGCACGATAACAGATTGCTTCGTCTAAAGCACGCCCTGCTCGTTCCGCTCGAAACAATCCGATTAGTTCTCCAGGTAAAAAAACATTAGACATTCCATCTTCTGAAACCAACACTTTTGATGTTACTTGTCGTACAATAATCTCTATATGTCTATTATGGATCTGTACCCCCTGGGATCGATAAACCTTTTGGATCTTATTAACCAAAGAGATACGACTTTGGGCTATGGTTAACTCAGCTCCAATTAAGAATCCCCAAGGAATTCCAAGAACTCTTGGTATACGCTCGTTCCAACCTTCAACTCTCCTTTCAAGGTTCATCGATATTGAACCAATCGAGCGCACTTCTAAGATTTGTTCCACTTTTGGAAGACCTTGCGTTATGTCACCAGATCGGGATTTTTCATATATAAATGTAACTAATGTATCTCCTTCAGAAAGGGTTTCTCCATAATGTCCATGAACAGTCGCTCCTGGAGTGGCCAAAAAAGGCTTAGCTGATCTTATAATTAAAGAGTCAACATGAACAATTAAAATTTGACCAGATTTTTTTATGTGTGGTTCATATTTAAATAGACATATATTTTCACAAATAAATTGTCCAATGCTAATTATTGTGGATGTCTCTTCACAATAATTGTAATGTAGAAAGCACCAATTCAAATGGGATGGATTCAAAATGATGTTATTGCATGGACTGGGATTATAAATCCTCCTATTTTCATCTATTAAACAGTATTTAAGTACTTCAAGTACTTGGAAAGTCTGTTTAAAATTGTCAAGTAGCCAATATTTGTTTAACAAGATCTGATTATGAGTTATTAAATGATAAGATGAATAAAAGTTCACTATTTTAGGTACTATTGTACCTAAGGGGCCCAACAAACCCCTAATTGGAGTTATGGGATTCGATTCTTTTGCCACATTGTTATATTTCGAACCGTTGAATGGACCAACTCGAAAACAATTGAATGATGACAAAATTCTCAAAGATTGGCCTTCCTTATTTCGATTCAACAACGTACCAATAGTTCCTTGATGCTGGGTAACTAATGGAATCTTCACTTTGTAATAAAAAGGATTGATATTGGTGCGATCTAATCCATTATCAGGAATCAATCCCGAACCTGCCGTATCATACCTTTTTCCGGTATAGGAAATAGTAGACTTGACTAATTCAATTCTTATGAAATCACGAATCAGATCATTTGCCCTTACTTCAACAAAGGAAGCATGAACCTCTTCCATAGAACCATTTTTTTCTTGGTCCCAATTCAATACTAAGCAAGTCCGAACTAATTGAATACTTGTGTGATAAATTCCTCGAATTGACTTTCCATTTCCATAAAGGATATAATTGACAACTCTAAGCTGGACATTTTCTTTTTCCTGCAAGAGATCTTGAGGGAAAAGTTTTGCTAAATTTATCCCATCAGCTATTTCATATGTGACTACGGGTCGAACCAAAACAAAATACTTTTTTTTGATAGGTGTGATCCGTTGGACATAGATCCAATTTTTCGATTTTGTTTTTGATTCCTTATCATTTTTTTTTTCTGTTCCTAGTGGTATCAAAATGCCACTGTGTCTGGATATCTTATCTGTCTCTCCGGGAAAATGAATATCTCCAGAAAAGATTTGTAGTTCAATACTTTTTTTTTTTCTCTCCACTCGGACTAATCCACCTACTCGGCTTCTTGTATTTGTATTTAAAGCGAGTTGTGTATCTACTCCAATGATACTATTGTTCCGGACCATTATAGACGAAGATCCGGGTAAGATATGCACCTCTTCGGGAATAAAAAAAAACCGATCCACTTTCATTTGGTATTTCGGACTAAATTCTTTTGCTCCTCGATACTCAATCAAATCTTCTTTTTTTACTATTGAATCCACCTCCGCGGTCCCATATTTAGTAATTCCCGAACTCTTTTTTCTGTATCGTGGATCATCAAAATAAGCAAGAATACTATTTCTACGTAAAATACCATTTATGGGTATTTCAATCGAAATACCAAAAGAGGGTATTAATTCTTTCTCTCGTTCTTGATCGTATTGTAATGGGATGAGAAATCTATTTCTTCGTCTTTTCGCCAAGAAATCAGAATTCTCTTGGAGAATCGAAGGGTATATGAAATTCCAATGACCATTGGATATAATTCGATCAAGTCTTGAATAATCAAGAATTTCCCTATCTTTTTTACGAGTACCAAAAGGATCCAACAATTTATGTCTTACTCGATCCTTAGTGATTGAGAGGTCAGAGCTATATCTTTCGTCGACAGAAAAAGAATGAACATTCATTTGATCTTGATCCTTGTGAAGCGAAAAAGACACTATACTGGATCTGCACGGACCCCCCGCTAATATCCATAAATGACTTGTTTTTGGTAATAGATGAACATTACTATATGTATATTCAGGTGCGTGGTAGACATCAGTACTCCAGTGCATTTCTCCCTCTGATTCAGAATAAATATGTTTTCGAACCCTCTCTTTAAAATGAAAAGTAGACGTTCCGGCACGAATCTCGGCAATCACTTGTTCAGATTCTACATATTGATCATTTTGAACTAAAATCAAACTTTTTGGTGGAATATTCACACTATGTATAATATCTCGACTATCAATAGTTACATGCAAGTCTATAGAACATAGAAAAGCAGGATGCCCATGACGGGTACGTGTGGGATGAACCAAATACTCATTGAACTTTATTTTTCCATTAGAAGGAGCTCGTACATGTTCGGCAGTACCGCCTGTGAATACTCCGCCCGTATGAAAAGTTCTTAATGTTAGTTGAGTCCCCGGTTCCCCAATTGATTGACCCGCAATAATACCTATGGCTTCCCCCAACTCGACCAGGTCACCGTGAGTGGGGCTTCTGCCATAACATAATTGACAGATCCAAGATGTATTCCTGCAAGTAAAAGGGGTTCGAATATATATTGGTTGTGCTCGAAAGGTTATGAATCGATTGGCAAGTCC